TTCGTCCAACCCCAGGATAGCTATAATGTCCTGAAGCTCCTTGTAACGTTGTAAAGTTTGCTTGACTTGTTGCGCAGTTTCATAATGTTCCTCGCCAACGATTCGAGGTTGTAGCATAGTTGACGTTGAATCTAAAGGATCTACCGCTGGATAGATACCTTTGGCAGCTAATCCTCTTGATAGTACGGTAGTCGCATCTAAATGTGCAAATGTGGTGGCAGGAGCGGGGTCAGTCAAATCGTCTGCAGGTACATAAACTGCTTGAATAGAGGTTATGGACCCTTTTTTCGTAGAAGTAATTCTTTCTTGTAAAGAACCCATTTCGGTACTAAGGGTGGGTTGATAACCCACAGCAGAAGGCATTCTACCCAATAAAGCAGATACCTCGGATCCTGCTTGTACGAAACGGAAGATATTGTCGATAAATAGAAGTACGTCTTGCTCATTAACATCTCGGAAATATTCTGCCATAGTTAAGGCAGTCAGACCAACTCTCATACGAGCTCCCGGCGGTTCATTCATCTGCCCGTAGACTAGGGCCACTTTTGATTCCGCAAGATTTTGTTCATTAATGACTCCAGATTCTTTCATTTCCATGTAAAGATCATTTCCTTCACGAGTCCGTTCGCCTACTCCACCAAATACGGATACACCACCATGAGCTTTGGCAATGTTGTTGATCAATTCCATAATTAGTACTGTTTTACCCACGCCAGCCCCACCGAATAGTCCGATTTTTCCCCCACGACGATAAGGGGCCAAAAGATCTACTACTTTAATTCCTGTTTCAAAAATAGATAATTTTGTATCTAATTGTATAAAAGCAGGCGCGGATTTATGGATAGGAGATGTTGTGCGAGTATCGACAGGACCTAAATTATCAACAGGTTCCCCAAGCACGTTGAAAATTCGTCCTAGAGTCGCTCCGCCGACTGGAACACTTAGAGGATTTCCCATATCAACCACGTCCATTCCTCTCTTTAAACCCTCTGTCGCACTCATAGCTACAGCTCTAACTCGATTATTTCCTAATAATTGCTGTACTTCACAAGTCACATTAATTTCTTGACCAAGAGTATCTCGACCCTTAACCACCAGAGCATTGTAAATATTAGGCATCTTCCCCGGGGGAAAGGCTACATCCAGTACCGGACCGATGATTTGGGCAATACGCCCCAGGTTTTTTTTTTCACGTATCGAAACCTCTGAATCCGAAGTAGTAGGATTTATTCTCATAATAAAAAAAATATATTAAATTTTGTTGCAAAATTTTTCGAATACAGAAAAAATCTTCGATAGCAAATTGATCGGTTAATTCAATAATAAATGGGAGTAAGCACTCGATTTCGTTGGTACCACCCAAGCGAATGTGCAATTCAATTTTTTACTTATTCATTTTCAAGCTCAACTAACCAAAACCTAGTTTAAAAAAAAAATATATATGAATAAAAAATACAAATTTTGCGGAAAGTCTTTGATTTATTTATCATAATAGGCAAGACTTTGTTTTATCTAGCGAATTCGAAACGGAACTCTATTTTTTCGATCTCATTAGCCTTTTTTTTTTTTCGTATTTTCATTTTAGCATATCCGGTTATGCGTTCCATCTATTCACCCCTTTATCAACCCCCCCCCTTGTTTTTCGTTTTCATGGAGGAATTCCGCATATTGTCATATCTAGGATTTACATATACAACATATATTACTGTCAAGAGTGATTTTATTATTATTTTACAAGAGTGATTTTATTATTATTTTAATATTAAATATTTCGATTTATACAAAGTCAAAGATAAAAAACTTGAAAAACAAGTATTAGGTTGCGCTATACATATGAAAGAATATACAATAATGATGTATTTGGCGAATCAAATATCATGGTCTAATAAAGAATCATTCTGATTAGTTGATAATTTTGTGAAAGATTCCTGTGAAAAAGGTTAATTAAATCTATTCCTAATTTATGTCGAGTAGACCTTGTTGTTTTATTTTATTGCAAGAATTCTAAATTCATGACTTGTAGGGAGGGACTTATGTCACCACAAACAGAGACTAAAGCAAGTGTTGGATTCAAAGCTGGTGTTAAAGAGTATAAATTGACTTATTATACTCCTGAATATGAAACCAAGGATACTGATATCTTGGCAGCATTCCGAGTAACTCCTCAACCTGGAGTTCCACCTGAAGAAGCAGGGGCTGCGGTAGCTGCTGAATCTTCTACTGGTACATGGACAACTGTGTGGACCGACGGGCTTACCAGCCTTGATCGTTACAAAGGACGATGCTACCACATCGAGCCCGTTCCAGGAGAAGAAACTCAATTTATTGCGTATGTAGCTTACCCCTTAGACCTTTTTGAGGAAGGTTCGGTTACTAACATGTTTACCTCGATTGTGGGTAATGTATTTGGGTTCAAAGCCCTGGCTGCTCTACGTCTAGAGGATCTGCGAATCCCTCCTGCTTATACTAAAACTTTCCAGGGCCCACCTCATGGTATCCA